TCCTACATAATCTTATGATTATGACCCAGAAACCGAGTGAATAGCGAGTCATTCATATTATTGCAATACAGGTACGACCGATCAATTAAATTCTAAATAGAAAACTTTTCGTCAAAGAAAGATCTTCCGTAGGCTCGAGGGATAAAAAAAAACTTCTCGAGTTCTCAGAATCCGTAGGAAAAATTCCTTGATTCCTCAACTTAGATAAAATAGTAATAATTGGTATACTACTCAATTTGAATGAAATCCAATCGGATTCAAATATTTCCTATCTATCCCTGTCCAAAAGGGACAATTTGAGTGGAAGGTCCACATCCTTTTTTTTAGAATGAGTCTGTTTGTTTTTATGTGATTTCGTACTGTACGATTCCTTTGTTTGTGGGATCATTTTCCCTCGAGGGGGAATGAGAAGAATTATCGAATGGACTGTTAACTATGCCTAGATCTCGGATAAATGGAAATTTTATTGATAAGACCTCTTCAATTGTAGCCAATATCTTATTACGAATAATTCCGACAACTTCAGGAGAAAAGGAGGCATTTACCTATTACAGAGATGGTGCGATTTGATTCTTTTTTTTTATTTATTTACCGCCCTCAGTCTTATGAGAAAGAGACATGATTCGGGATACAAAGAAAAAAGATTCTTGAAATAAACCTACGCTTGATGAAGGTGAAGTTAGTTTGGAGATAGAACAATTCCTTCTGTCGTGTATCCCCGATTGATGCAGCCTCAGATGCTTCAATTGTCGATTCTAGTATTGAGCGAAAGGTTAACCTATAGGTTCTGTATTGCAGGTCAATACTACTTCACTAGTACCAATAGGCCGCATAGGGGAAGAAGCACTACACCTAGGAATCAACAACACGAAAACTTTGTTATAAATTACTCCTTTTCCTTATCGGGATCGGGACTAACAAGAATGGTTGGGACAACAAACATCCATCTCGTTCGTACTTTGGATACCCGTATAACCATCGAAGATCGTTGAAGTGACTAATTCCTGGAAATAGAGGGCGTTGAGGACAAAGAAATTGTTGGAGTTACCATTTCTATCTAGCACCAACACGCTTGGTGTTAAGAAAAGACAGACCTCTTGCAGGAAGGATGGCTAGAGATTTCTTGTAAAAACACCAGTCCCTGTCAGTTCATAATAAAAATATTTCAATCTTTTTTGATTCCATGGATTATTTCCCTTATTACTATGCACAGAAGGGAGGAGCCGTATGAGATGAAAATCTCACGTACGGTTCTGGAACGGAGATTCTTTGAATAGAATGAACGACCGTAACGGATGTCGGCTCAATCCGAAGGAAATTATGCGGAAGCTTTACAAAATTATTATGAAGCTACGCGACCAGAAATTGATCCCTATGATCGAAGTTATATACTCTATAACATAGGCCTTATCCACACAAGCAACGGAGAACATACGAAGGCTTTGGAATATTATTTCCGGGCACTCGAACGAAACCCATTCTTACCACAAGCTTTTAATAATATGGCTGTGATCTGTCATTACGTGCGACTATCTCCACTATAGAAAGAAGGAAAGAAAGATCAAATCTTCTAGTAAATACTAGAAACAAAATAGGCTTTCTACATATGCATCGTCCAAAGCAACGATTTTTATCAGCTGTAGCAAAGAAAGAGACTTCATACGAGCCGAAATATGAAGAAATAGGTATGGCCTATATACTAGATTCTATGGATAAAGGATCTAATTGATGGAGGAAGCACCGTAAAGATCAATTAGCGAGGTTTGGGAGCCGATACAATAAGAACTGCTTACTTATGTCATGATATGAGATAAAAGTTAGGAATCAACTTATGTAATAGAGTCGATCTACTAAGGTATTGAGCAGCGGTGTAGCATCAGATCCCAAAGATAGTAAGTCCTTTCTTTCTTCTGGAGGAAAGTCCTTTTCAAAGATTCTATATGAATTTCTATATGAAACCGAGATAGTTACCTTTCAGAAAATTCTAACGATAGGGGTAGATACCTATGTTCTTCTGAAGGTGGGAGAAAAGAGAAAACTGATTATTGATCAAAATTAGAGTTTGAAACTCATGTAATTAACCTCTTCTGGTTAACCCGAGAAAAAAAAATGGGATAGATTTACGAGAAATCTTATTCAGTTAGATATGGTAGATTAAGATGGGACACCAAAAGAATTGATTGCTGAGCCGTATGAGGTAGGAAACTCTCAAGTACGGTTCTAAGGGAAGGAATTGACCCACCTATTCCGGCCGGGGAGAACAGGCCATTCGACAGGGAGATTCTGAAATTGCGGAGGCTTGGTCCGATCAAGCTGCTGAATATTGGAAACAAGCTATAGCGCTTACTCCAGGTAATTATATTGAAGCACATAATTGGTTGAAGATCACAAGGCGGTTCGAATAAGAACACTCTCTTTTTTAATTCATTAACTCTCTTTTTTAATTCATTATAATATTGGATCCATCAATCAAATAAAATAGATCGTTCCTCTGGGAAGA